GGGATCGAACATCAATAGCAACGATTCGATAGACGGCTCATTGGGATAGATCTAGATGAACAATACCCCCCCCTGGAACCGTATAGGAAGTTTTCTCCTCGTACGGCTCGAGAAAAAATGCTTTAATTCGAAGTTTTGTCTATGTATCTAATTCTAATAAATAATAAATTAAATAACAAATGGACCTATAAAATCAATTAGACTAGAATTCCAGTCTTTTTTTCTTCTTGAAAAATGAAAAAGAAACCACTCGTACTCATAACTCAAATCGAATAACTCTTAAATAGCTCAAAGGAAAATCTTTAGTCAATTTCATTTATTGAGTAGTCTTTACTCCCTTTCATTTATCCCGGTTAAACTATTTCAAATTCTAGTTGGATTCTTTAGTCAGATCCAGCTATTGAGACTATCGAGAGAATTAAGAATTACAAAGGGTGTTTCCTTGTTTTTAAACCCTTTATTCCTTTTTTTAATCATTGGGTTTAGACATTACTTCGGTGCTTCTTAATCCTTTCAAAGTGGTAGCAACATACCCTTTTTGATTTCTTTCTATCAAAGAATCCTATAGACGGTTGATTCTAGAATGATACACGTTGAATCAAAATTTTGGATCAATTTCAACAAATTTTGCTTTTGAATTGGAAACTTGCTCGAATTGGATCCTTTCGATTTTCCATATATTTACGAAGTTGTTCCAGTTGATTGGCATTAACCCTAGATCCTTGCCCCTGAGAAATGAATTAATACTTTCTGTTCGAGCTCCATCATGGACTATTTACAACCCGACAAAAAACGAAGGGTTCATGTGTAACAGAACAAACAATGTCGAACCAAGAGCACCTCATTCCTAGACAAATGAAAAATGGTGGATGTAAAAATCCACAACGGGTCATATCCTTCAAGTCGCACGTTGCTTTCTACCACATCGTTTCAAACGAAGTTTTACCATAACATTCCTCTAATTTGGAACCGGTATACCGGTATGGAATTGATTCAATTATGGAATCATGAATAGTCATCGGTTCAGCTGTCCATAGACATTGTAATCTACACCTTTTCTTCTATAATATAGAATATATGAAACAATATTTTTCTGAAAAATCTTAGTAAGACAACATTTTGAACATATTTAACATACTAATTACTAATAGAATATATAGATAATAGAAAGAAAAAAGAAATTTATAATTTATATATATATAATAAATAAAATAATTAAATTAAAATAATCTAAATTCATATTAATAATAATTTAAATATATAAATTAATATAAATAAAAATGAATAAGTTTTTGAATCTACATTTTCAAGTGACTTAAACTTAATTAGGATAAATTAAGTGATTTTCTACTTTTTTAAAGATTCCAAATCATTAAAAAAAAAAATTTCTAAGTGAAATTCACTATATTAATTTAAATTAAATATCATTATTTAATTTGATTGGATTTGAAGAAAATTGGACAATAAGCATCGCCTTTGATCTTTATAGGAAGATCAGTCTTTCTTTTTGATTTGAATTGACTCATCACTAATTTCAAATAAAAATTTGAAATACATCAAAGAAAAGAAGAAAGAAATCCATTTTTTTTCATGAGAATGAGATGTAGAAAAAATAATCTAAGTTAAGATTTGAATTTTGATTTTTTTAATCAGATTACGAAAATAAAAATCGAAAAAAAAATAGGTAGGTAAGGTTTCTCATATCTATCAGATAGACTGAACAATTGTCACTGTTTGTTATAGATATAGTATAAATACCATACTATAGAACATGGAACTTGATCTTTTGTTAATGAAGAGCAGACACAGATGCTTAAATTTCTAATTAGCCTATCCACCCCCCATTTCTTTTTTATATTATAATATGGTTTATATGAGGATAATGGAGTATAAAAAGTGGATCCGCGCTGGGACGGAAGGATTCGAACCTCCGAATAGCGGGACCAAAACCCGTTGCCTTACCACTTGGCCACGCCCCATTTCAATTGCTAATTGACACTAAGAAACAATAATATTGTTATTGGTTGCTTGTCAACTCCAGCCCAAATAAATATCTAAATATATATATATATAGAATAGATCTATATTCTATAGATTCTATAGATCTTCTATTTCTATAGAATAATAGAATAGAAGAATAATAGAATAGACCGATACTAGGATTTTGATACATATAGATACAGAATTCAACTTAATTTATTGATCATTACATAGAATTCAATTAAGATATTGTATGAAAGTATGGTTTCTTCTATTCTCCTTTGAGAATTGGAGAATTTTTGGTTGGATGGATTCAAAGAAAAGAAGGATTTTTGTCTATCTTACTTTCTTTTTCCTTATATCAAAAAGACAACCAAAATGCAATTATCTCCAAGAACAAAATGTCTGTTATGCTTAATATTGTTAGTTTGATCTGTATTTGCATTAATTCGCCCCTTTATTCGAGTAGTTTTTTCTTCGGCAAATTGCCTGAAGCCTATGCTTTTTTGAATCCAATCGT